GAAGAAAGCTATTGAATTAACTGAACAAGCAAATACAAAAGGAATTCAAGTGCAAATCGCAGGGCGTATTGACGGAAAAGAAATTGCACGTGTCGAATGGATCAGAGAAGGCAGAGTTCCTCTACAAACCATTAAAGCTAAAATAGATTATTGTTCCTATATGGTTCGAACTATCTATGGGGTATTAGGAATAAAAATTTGGATATTCGTAGACGGAGAATAAAAATACTTGCTTTTTCCTTCTATTCTCCATTCTATCCAGGGATAAAAGATAAAAAACCAGTTATTTCAGTCTTTTTTTATGTTCAATAAAAACAAAATAAGCAATTCTAAATTCTATAAGGTTGAATAAAAATTTGATCGATAACCTCCCTTTGATATAATAAATTGCTATGCTTAGTGTGTGACTCGCTAGTTTAGGATTCAAATTCAAAAAAAGAACCAAGACATAATAAGAACTAATAACTATAGCACTAAAAACCAACTCATTGCTTTGCATTATCTGAATCTGAAGAACCAGTCAAAATATGATATATTAATCATATCATTGTAGCAACTGACATTTATTTTTTAAATCAATTGAATATTAAGTTGTGAAGCAAAATAGAAAAACATACGGATAAATGGAAGGATGAGAGAAAGAAAAAAATAAGAAAATAAGACTGATATATGATTCCAACATGTAAGGTCCATGAAGTCATCTCATATCATAAAAGGCAATGTAATAAAGCATCAATAGATATTCATCAATAATTAGATAAATCTGTTCATAGAAAAAAATGAAGAGCCTTGAGACAATCAAAACTGAGAAAATTGACTCAAAAACAAATTCAAAAAGTTCATTAGAGACTCCATTGCAGAACGAAGACCTAATCATTAATCAAGAAGCGATGGGAACGACGGAACCCATGAATGCATAAGATTCTATTAAAAGCGAATCCCTAATGATTCAGTGGTGGGATGGCGGAACAAACCGGAAACCAATTCATCTATTCTAATTCTCATTCTGAGAGGTCGCGGGCTAACCCTAAAACTGAAATAGATATGGAAAGAGTAAATATTCGCCCCCGACAAAAAGCCAAAAGAAAAAAGTAAGATTCGTTAAAACATTATAACTCCACCAAAAGCAAAATTAGACATTCCATTATCTAGAGAACTAGAATTCAAGATAAATTGGATTTTCAAAAAAGATATACAAATTGAGAATAGATTGAACGAAATTTCAACTAATCTTATGCTTTAGTCGACTATTCATTAACTTCATGTGTATTTTAATGAATCTTTTTTATTGATTCGCGAGGAGCTGGATGAGAAGAAACTCTCACGTCTAGTTCTGAAGTAGAGATGGAATTTAGAAACAACCATCAACTATACCCCCAAAAGAACCAGATTCCGTAAACAACATAGGGGAAGACTGAAAGGAATATCTTCTCGAGGTAATCGTATTTGTTTCGGCAGATATGCTCTCCAAGCACTTGAACCTGCTTGGATCACGTCTAGGCAAATAGAAGCAGGACGACGAACAATGACACGAAATATACGTCGGGGTGGAAAAATATGGGTACGCATATTTCCAGACAAACCTATTACCGTAAGACCTACAGAAACACGTATGGGTTCGGGGAAAGGATCTCCCGAATATTGGGTAGCTGTCGTTAAACCGGGTAGAATACTTTATGAAATGGGCGGAGTAGCTGAAAATATAGCCAGAAGGGCTATTTCACTAGCGGCGTCCAAAATGCCTATAAGAACCCAATTCATTATTTCGGGATAGGCTTGTAAAATCTTAGGTATAAAGGGGTAAAAAAATTGCAAGTTTTTTTGACAAACAATATTTCTTTTTTTTTCTCTTCATCCTTTGCATTGAAAGAACATATAAAAAATGATATGATTCAACCTCAGACCCATTTAAATGTAGCAGACAACAGCGGGGCCCGAGAATTAATGTGTATTCGAATCATAGGAACTAGTAATCGCCGATATGCTCATATTGGTGATGTTATTGTTGCTGTGATCAAGGAAGCAGTACCAAATACACCCCTAGAAAGATCAGAAGTGATCAGAGCTGTAATTGTACGTACTTGTAAAGAACTCAAACGTACTAATGGGATGATAATACGATATGATGACAATGCCGCGGTTGTCATTGATCAAGAAGGAAATCCAAAAGGAACTCGAGTTTTTGGCGCGATCCCCCGGGAATTGAGACAATTAAATTTCACTAAAATAGTTTCATTAGCTCCTGAAGTATTATAACTGAGTTGAATATAATGATAGTATTTAAATCAAATAAATTCATTTAATAGATTGTGTCTCACGCATATACCCTTTAAAAATCTAATCGGATTCATATATTATATTAATTAATTATTATATTAATTAATAAAATTCATATATAAAAAAAAACAACGTATATAAAAAAACGAACATGTTAATTATATCAAAATTCCAGAGCAACGTTTATCATGGGTAGAGACACGATTGCTGATATAATAACCTCTATACGGAATGCTGACTTAAATCGAAAAGAAACGGTTCGGATAGCATCTACTAACATTACCGAAAACGTTGTTAAAATACTTTTACAAGAAGGTTTTCTCGAAAATGTAAGGAAACACCAAGAAAACAAGAATTTTTTTTTTGTTTTAACCCTACGACATAGACGAAATAAGAAAGAACCATATAAAAGTTTTTTAAATTTAAAACGGATCAGTAGACCTGGTCTACGAATCTATTCTAACTATCAACGAATTCCAAGAATTTTAGGTGGGATGGGAATTGTAATCCTTTCTACTTCTCGAGGTATAATGACAGATCGAGAGGCTCGACTAGAAAGAATCGGTGGAGAAATTTTGTGTTATATATGGTAAGCCTTTTGATATTGATGATATTGAATTGAAAGAATCTCCGAATTTACCATTTGTACAAAAAAAAGATTCATGAAGGTTTAATTAGCTAATGAATCACGGCAGGTTTTTTTGGTCTTCTGGGTTCGCTTAGACAATGAAGATTTAATTCTAAGTTGGTATGCTTCATAAAGTATTTTTATACAGCTATCACCCAGAGAAAAAGTGAAAATAGAAAAAAGTCCTTATGATTTAACCAAGGGTATATAATCTCTGGATTCTGCAAGAAATATTCAAAAGATTAGATAAGTTTTTCAATTTCAACATTCCTTTCACCCTGAGGATACAATGCAAGATTAAAAAATTTCAAGAAACTTAGTTTCGTCCAATAAAAACAAAACAAATAAGTCGATTCGAAATTAAGGAATAACTACTATGAAAATAAGGGCTTCCATTCGTAAAATTTGTGAAAAATGTCGACTAATCCGTAGGAGGGGACGGATTATAGTAATTTGTTCCAATCCGAGACATAAACAAAGACAAGGATAACTTTTCTAAAAGGGACCTGATAAAAATATAACTAAAATTCAAAAATAAAAAATAAATAAAAGATTTTTTGAACATGAAATGGATATATCCATATATCTCTGATTTATCTTTTGAAATTGATAAAATATGGCAAAACCTATACCAAAAGTTGGTTCACGTAAGAATGGACATAGTGGTTCACGCAAAAATGCACGTAGAATACCAAAGGGAGTTATTCATGTTCAAGCGAGTTTCAACAATACCATTGTGACTGTTACAGATATACGAGGTCGAGTTATTTCTTGGTCCTCCGCCGGTACCTGTGGATTCAGGGGTACAAGAAGAGGGACGCCTTTTGCTGCTCAAACTGCAGCAAGCAATGCTATTCGAGCAGTAATGGACCAAGGTATGCAACGAGCCGAAGTCATGATAAAAGGCCCCGGGCTTGGAAGAGATGCAGCATTACGAGCTATTCGGAGAAGCGGTATACTATTAAGTTTCGTAAGGGATGTAACTCCTATGCCACATAATGGGTGTAGGCCTCCTAAAAAAAGACGTGTCTAGAAATAAAGACAGAAAGGATTTCAAGAGAAATAAATGATTCAATGATTTGATCAAAAAATATTATTATGGTTCGAGAGAAAGTAAAAGTATCTACTCGGCCACTACAGTGGAAATGTGTTGAAGAAAGAAGGGACAGTAAACGTCTTTATTATGGACGCTTTATTCTGTCTCCACTTATGAAAGGTCAAGCCGACACAATAGGCGTTGCAATGCGAAGAGCCTTGCTTGGAGAAATAGAAGGAACATGTATTACACGTGCAAAATTTCAGAAAATACCACATGAATATTCTAACATAAGGGGTATTCAAGAACCAGTACACGAAATTTTAATGAATTTGAAAGAGATTGTATTAAGAAGTAATCTCTATGGAACTCATAATGCCTTGATTTGTGTCAAAGGTCCCGCATACGTAACTGCTCAAGACATTCTTTTACCGCCCTCCGTGGAAATCGTTGATAACACACAACATATAGCTAGCCTAACGGAACCAATTGATTTTTATATTGACTTACAAATCGAGAGAAATCGAGGATATAGTTTAAAAGTGTCAAAAAACTATCAAGATGGAAGTTATCCTATAGATGCTGTATTCATGCCTGTTCAAAATGCAAATCATAGTATTCATTCTTATGGAACTGGGAATGAAAAACAAGAAATACTTTTTCTCGAAATATGGACAAATGGAAGTTTAACTCCTAAAGAAGCACTTTATGAAGCCTCCCGAAATTTGATTAATTTATTTATTCCTTTTTTACATGCGGAAGAAGAAATGTTTTATTTAAAGAACAATCAAAACAAGGTTACTTTACCCCTTTTTCCTTTTCATGTTAGATTAGCTAAAGTAAGAAAAAAAAAAATAGCGTTTCAATATATTTTTATTGACCAATTAGAATTGTCTCCCAGAATTTATAATTGTCTCAAAAAGTCCAATATACATACATTATTAGACCTTTTGAATAAGAGTCAAGAAGACCTGATGAAAATTGAACATTTTCGCATAGAAGATGTAAAAGAAATATTAGGTATTCTAGAAAAGAAATAGAAAAGAAAGAAATTTCGAG